TATGGGGTCTTGGGTATCAAAATTTGGATATTTATAGACGAAGAATAAGAAACCTTTACTTGTCTTTCCCTTCTATCCATTGATAGAAAAAAAAATGGAAACTCGTTCATTCTTTTTCGGGTGAATCAAAATGAGCAATTCTAATTCTTAATTCTATAGGGTTGAATAAAAATTCAATTGACCATTTGATATAAATGCTATGCTTAGTGTGTGACTCGTTGGTTTTTTAGGGTTAGGATTAAAAAAGGACCAGCCCCATAGTATGAACTAATAACCAACTCATCACTTCGTATTATCTGGATATAAAGAACCAGTCAAGATATGATAAATCAGTCATATCTTTGTAGCAACTGAAATTTTTTTTTGCATAAACTTTGATTAGAAGTTGTAAAACAAAATGAAAGAAGTAAAGGTGTGGATAAATGGAAGGATGAGAGAAAGAGAGAAAAAGAATATCAATGATATAGAATTCCAATATGTAAGGTCTACGAGTCATCTCATAAAAGACAGTGTAATAAAGCATCAATACTAATTGATTCATCCATAATTAAATATTAAATGAATCAAGAAAAAAATAAAGAGCTTGGAGCCAATAAAGACTAAGAAGATTGACTCAGGAACAAATTGGATTATGAGCTCCATTGTAGAATTCGGACCTAATCATTAAGTACGAAGCGATGGGAACGATGGAACCTGTGCATGCAAAAGATTTTATTGAAAAAATGAATCTTAATGATTCACTAGTGGGGATGGCGAAATGAACCGGAGATTAATTCATCTATTGGGAGAAGTCACGAACGAGCCCTACAAATGAAATAGAGATTGAAAGAGTAAATATTCGCCCGCGAAAACTTTTTTTTTTTTTTTAGTTGCTAAACTTGAATAAAGGACAAAACAAAATAAAGATTTTTTAGAACGTTCTAAAAAAAAACGATTTTTTACAAAAAATGTTAATCATTTCAATTAAATGTTTTTAATCCTTTTATTCGTGAGGAGCTGGATGAGAAGAAACTCTCACGTCCGGTTCTGTAGTAGAGATGGAATTGTGAAACAACCATCAACTATAACCCCAAAAGAACTAGATTCCGTAAACAACATAGAGGCAGAATGAAGGGAATATCTTATCGAGGTAATCATATTTGTTTCGGTAAATATGCTCTTCAGGCACTTGAACCTGCTTGGATCACATCTAGACAAATCGAAGCAGGTCGACGAGCAATGACACGAAATGCACGCCGTGGTGGAAAAATATGGGTCCGTATATTTCCAGACAAACCGGTTACAGTAAGACCCGCTGAAACACGTATGGGTTCGGGAAAGGGATCCCCTGAATATTGGGTAGCTGTTGTTAAACCAGGTCGAATACTATACGAAATGGGTGGAGTAACCGAAAATATAGCTAGAAGGGCTATTTCAATAGCAGCATCCAAAATGCCTATACGAACTCAATTCATTATTTCAGGATAAAAATGTAGAACCAACAGAAATGAATCTTGGGGATGAAAGTTTCTTTTTTTGGACAAAAAATATTCCTTTTTTTTCTTCATCCTTTGCATTGGAAGAATAGACTAAAAAATTGATATGATTCAACCTCAGACCCATTTAAATGTAGCAGATAACAGCGGGGCTCGAGAATTGATGTGTATTCGAATCATAGGAGCTAGCAATCGTCGATATGCTCATATTGGTGACGTTATTGTTGCTGTGATCAAAGAAGCAGTACCAAATATGCCCCTAGAAAAATCAGAAGTAGTCAGAGCTGTAATTGTTCGTACCTGTAAAGAACTTAAACGTGACAGCGGTATGATAATACGATATGATGACAATGCTGCAGTTGTGATTGATCAAGAAGGAAATCCAAAAGGAACTAGAATTTTTGGTGCGATCCCCCGGGAATTGAGACAATTCAATTTTACTAAAATAGTTTCATTAGCTCCCGAGGTATTATAAAATGAGATCACTGATATGTTTATAGTGGGTATTTGAAAGAAATAGATTAAGAACTAGATTAATTAGTAGATTGTGTCTCACGCATATACCTTTAATAATTCATATTCATAAGACAAATAAGTAAAAAAAAAAAAAAAACATGTTGATTATATCCAATTTTGGGGCACCCATAATTTTAGTTCACCATGGGTAGGGACACTATTGCTGAGATAATAACCTCTATACGAAATGCTGATATGGATAGAAAAAGAGTGGTTCGCATCGCATCTACTAATATTACCGAAAATATTGTTAAAATACTTTTCCGAGAAGGTTTTATTGAAAACGTTAGAAAACATCGAGAAAAAAACAAATCTTTTTTGGTTTTAAACCTGCGGCATAGAAGGAATAGGAAAAGACTCTATAGAAATTTTTTAAATTTAAAACGGATCAGTCGACCCGGTCTACGAATCTATTCTAACTCTCAACGAATTCCTAGAATTTTAGGTGGGATGGGGATTGTAATTCTTTCTACTTCTCGAGGTATAATGACAGACCGAGAGGCTCGACTCGAAGGAATCGGCGGAGAAATTTTGTGTTATATATGGTAATCCTTTTAATATCCAAATTGGATCCGAAACTTCTTCCTATTTCTAAAAAAAAGAAAAGGGACGAGTTGTCTAATATCGTTCCTCCTCCATTAGTTGATACTTCAAGGAGGCTTTACCTGGAATGAAAGAACAAAAATGGATTCATGAAGGTTTAATTACTGAATCGCTTCCCAATGGTATGTTCCGGGTTCGGTTAGATAATGAAGATCTGATCCTGGGTTATGTTTCAGGAAAGATCCGGCGTAGTTTTATACGGATACTGCCAGGAGATAGAGTCAAAATTGAAGTAAGTCGTTATGATTCAACCAGAGGACGTATAATTTATCGACTCCGCAACAAGGATTGGAAGGATTAGGTGGTTTTTATTCAATATGATTCGAGATGAAAAATTTCAAGAAACTTATTTTCTTCCAAGAAGTAGATTCAGAATTAAGATAAGGAATGACAAATATGAAAATAAGAGCTTCTGTTCGTAAAATTTGTGAAAAATGTCGCCTAATCCGTAGGCGGGGGCGCATTATAGTAATTTGTTCCAACCCGAGACATAAACAAAGACAAGGATAATCAGACTCACTAAAGGACTCGATGTACAAATAAGGAATCTGTTTTGACATGAAATGGATATATCCATATATCTCTGACTCATATTTATGAGATGATAAAATATGGCAAAAGCTATACCGAGAATTGGTTCACGTAGAAATGGACGTATTGGTTCACGTAAGAGTGCACGTAGAATACCAAAGGGGGTTATTCATGTTCAAGCAAGTTTCAATAATACCATTGTCACGGTTACAGATGTACGGGGTCGGGTGGTTTCTTGGTCCTCAGCGGGTACTTGTGGATTCAAGGGTACGAGAAGAGGGACACCCTTTGCCGCTCAAACTGCAGCAGCAAATGCTATTCGTACAGTAGTAGATCAAGGTATGCAACGAGCAGAAGTCATGATAAAAGGTCCCGGTCTCGGAAGAGACGCAGCATTACGAGCTATTCGTAGAAGTGGTATACTATTAACTTTCGTACGGGATGTAACCCCTATGCCACATAATGGTTGCAGACCCCCGAAAAAAAGACGTGTGTAGAAATTAACATTGAAGAAATTTCAAGAGAAACAAGAGAAATAAATGATTCAATCAAATCAAATAATATTACTATGGTTCGAGAGAAAGTAACAGTATCTACTCGGACACTACAGTGGAAGTGTGTTGAATCAAGAGAAGACAGTAAACGTCTTTATTATGGACGCTTTATTCTGTCTCCACTTATGAAAGGTCAAGCCGACACAATAGGCATTGCGATGCGAAGAGCTTTACTTGGAGAAATAGAAGGAACATGTATCACACGTGTAAAATCTGAGAACGTCCCGCATGAATATTCTACCATAGCGGGTATTCAAGAATCGGTCCATGAAATTTTAATGAATTTAAAAGAAATTGTATTGAGAAGTAATCTATATGGAACTTGTGACGCGTCTATTTGTGTCAGAGGTCCAGGATATGTAACTGCTCAAGATATCATCTTACCACCTTATGTAGAAATCGTTGATAATACACAACATATAGCTAGCTTGACAGAACCAATTGATTTGTGTATTGGATTACAAATCAAGAGAAATCGCGGATATCTTATCAAAATGCCACATAACTTTCAAGATGGAAGTTATCCTATAGATGCTGTATTCATGCCTGTTCGAAATGCGAATCATAGTATTCATTCTTATGGGAATGGGAATGAAAAACAAGAGATACTCTTTCTCGAAATATGGACAAATGGGAGTTTAACTCCGAAAGAAGCACTTCATGAAGCCTGCCGGAATTTGATTGATTTATTTATTCCCTTTTTACATAAGGAAGAAGAAAACTTACCTTTAGAGGACAATCAACACACGGTTCCTTTATCCCCTCTTACCTTTCACGATAAATTGGATAAACTCAGAAAAAACAAAAAAAAAATAGCATTGAAATCGATTTTTATTGACCAATCAGAATTCTCTCCCAGGGTCTATAATTGCCTCAAAAGGTCCAATATATATACATTATTGGACCTTTTGAATAACAGTCCGGAAGATCTCATGAAAATTGAACATTTGCGCCTAGAAGATATAAAACAGATATTGGTCATTCTAGAAAAACATTTCGCAATTGATTTACCAAAAAAGAAGTTTTAAATCTATTGGATTTTTTTTTCGTCTTTTTTTTTTTTTCATTAAGATGAAAATAGGTTTTGAATCTTTAGCACAATTCATATATTCGAAAGAAATTCAGAATTGAATAGATGTATCTAGGGAGAATTCACTTTCAAGCGACTATTCCCTAGATACACACGTCGTGTTATTTCACAATTGAATCAAATTAAAAAAGACCTAAAGTTAGGGATTTATCAATAGGTAATGTTGCACCAATACCCAACCAAAGAGCGACTGCAGTACCAATCAAAAAGACGGTTGTCGCTACTGGACGA